TACCAATAAGGAAAAGGGAAATTTATAACAAAGTTTTCGTATTGTTGATTCCTTGGTGTAGTGCTTCTTCCCCTATGCTGCCTATTGGTACTAGTGGAATAGGATTGACCTACAATATAGAACCCATAAGTGTAACCTTTCGCTCAATACTCAAATTAACAATTGAAGCATCCGAGGCTGCATCAATCGAGGATACACGACAGAAGGAATTGTTCTATCTTCAAACTCACCTTCACCAAGCGTAGGTTTATTTCAATAATTTGGTTCTTTCTATCCCGAATCACGTATCTTTCTCATAATACTGAAGTCTAAAAAAAGAAGAAAAAAGAATCAAATCGCACCATCTCTGTAATAGGTAAATGCCTTTTTTTCTCCTGAAGTTGTCGGAATTATTCGTAATAGAATATTGGCTACAATGGAAGAGGTCTTATCAATAAAATTTACATTTATCCGAGATCTAGGCATAATTAGCAATCCTTTCTATAATCTATAATTAGAATTCTTTTCATTACCCTTCGGGGAAAATGATCCCACAAACAAAGGAATTGTACAATACGAAATAACATAAAACAGACTAATTCTAAAAATGTGGACCTTCCGCTCAAATTGTCCCATTTTGTTTGGACAAGGAGAGATATGAAATATTTGAATCAGATTGGATTTCATTACAATTTCGTAGTATACCAATGAACGAAACTATTACTATTTCATCTAAGATTTCATCTAAGTTGAATAACCAAGGACTTTCTTTTACTTTTACTACGGATTTTGATAACTCTAGAAGTTTTGATTTGGTTATGATCCAAAGAGGAAAAAGAATAATTATTCCATGATAAAATAGAGTAGAGTAACCATCCGTTCCGTTTTGTTTACATGACGTGTATACGTCATGCCATACAATGGAAATAAAAATCCATGGGACGATTCATGAATTTGTAATAGATCCATGGGGTAGCTGATGAGAGAAGTTGGTGTTGAGAAATAGGAAATTTGAAAGGAATTATTCCTATGGAACCATTGATCGGTCATACCTGTACTGCAATAATATGAATGACTCGCTATTCACTCGGTTTCTGGTCAATAATAAGATTATGTAGGAGAGATGGCCGAGTGGTTCAAGGCGTAGCATTGGAACTGCTATGTAGGCTTTTGTTTACCGAGGGTTCGAATCCCTCTCTTTCCGTTTCTGTTAATTCACCAACGTAACCGACCACAATGTATCAAATCAAATAACAACTGATACCATTATTCCAGTTCCAGCAATAAGACTTTTATTTGATAGAAATTCTCTATTCCAGAAATTCTATATTCCTAATTACATTACTGCGGTACGTAAAATACAAATATCGGAAAGAGCAAAAAAGAAAAAAAAAAAAAAAATCCTACTGCTGATCTATTTGTAATACGTGAATGAGAAAAATGCGGATCAAGGCCCTTAGATCTATTTACTTCGTCGAAAAGAGGGCAAAATTTTCTTAATCTTTCTTTGTTATTTTCGTTAGGTTCAAGTCTGGCGGGAATAATATTCTACGACTAACAACTCATTTATTTTCAAACCGATCCATTTACTATCTATTATTTGATTTACTAATCCTTTATATTGGAATGAGTCAATAGTCAAATGTTTTGGCAATTCCTCGGGAGGGGGTGAAGCAATATAATTTTGAATCAGAGCTTTCGATCTTTGTTTATCCTTCGTAGTAATAATATCTCGGGGTTTGCAACGATAACTTGGTATATCCACTATACGACCATTAACTAAAATATGTCTATGGTTAACTAATTGCCTAGCTCCAGGAATGGTCGAAGCCATACCCAATCGAAAAAGGATGTTATCCAAACGCATCTCAAGTAGTTGTAGTAAAACCTGACCTGTTGACCCTTTGGCTTTTCCAGCGATATGTACATATCTAACTAATTGTCGCTCCGTCAGACCATAATGAAAACGCAATTTCTGTTTTTCTTCTAGACGAATACGATATTGCGATCTTTTCCCAGAACGCAATTGGGTTTTAAGATCGCTTCCGAATTTAGGTCTTTTACTAGTTAGTCCTGGTAAAGTCCCCAGACGGCGTATTTTTTTGAAACGAGGTCCTCGATAACGAGACATAAAGACTCCTTTTTTTATTGAAATTTCATTTTACAGAATAAATCTTAAATTAAGACTGAACTAAAGGATAAACAAAGCAAAGCTAAATTTACTGAAGTATTACAAAGTAGAATGAAATGAATTCTATTAATATCCGGATTTTTTGTATATGTATATATAGGAAGTTGAGGCTCCGTTTTATGATTTGTTCTGTAGAGATCTAATTGCTCCAATCCATTTTTTATTCATAGTTACAAGTTACCACGACATAATAGATCGGTGATCCAACATTTTGAGAAAAGGGGAGATTATCAATCATGGAAAAATCGATAGAGAAAAAAAGCCGGCTATCGGAATCGAACCGATGACCATCGCATTACAAATGCGATGCTCTAACCTCTGAGCTAAGCGGGCTCACATAACAGAAATAGTATAACAAATAGAAATAGTGTATAGGAATTCAGGAAACTGCTGGATCTTAGCTTAGGGCTATTAGCTATTAATTTAATATGAACTATATAGTTCATAGTTCTATTGTTATATCTATATCATTATATCTATATTATCATTATATCTATATTATTAGTTAAGTTATAACTAATATAACTAATAATATAGAACTAGATATGACTAAATAGAATTAATAGAATTCTATTTTTCTAATAGATATTTTTCTAATAGAAATATATGACTAATTAGTATATGACTAATTAAATTAGTAGAATTTTCATTCTATCATATTAATTACATTAATTATTATTTATACATTCTATTTTTTTTTTTATGCATTTTATACATTTTTTTTATATATTTATACATTATATTTATATTTTTAAAATTTATATTTTTTTATATTTTTTAATTTATATTTTTTAATATGTATTAATTTAATATGTATTAAATTAATTTAATATGTATTAATATGTATATATATTTTAATATGTATATATATATATTTTAATATGTATATATTTTAATATGTATATATATTTAATATGTATATATATATGTTAATGAACATGTATATATATATATGAACATGTATATATTTAATTATTGATAATTTAAATTAAAATTATAAACTATGATTATAAAAAATCTAATTATTTCTTTTCTTAATATTAAATTAATAGAAAATTTATTTATTTCTTAAAGTAAATATTTATTTCTTAAAGTAAAGCAGTTATAGCAATAATTATAGCGTATAGCGAGCGGATCGGTCCTAAGAAAAGATAAGATAAGGATAAAGATACAATACAAATTAGAATGAGACATTCTTTTGGTTTCATTCGGAAAAGGAAGAGATAGGACGAAAAAAAAAAAAGAAGAATGAATATCGACCGTTCCAGTATTCCAAATCGCACTGTAAAAAAAAAGGGAGGGAGAAACATATATATATGGGATATATCTATCCATATTGAATTGTGGATATATCAATGATAGAATCATTTCTGATTGAAACAAGGTTTATCCAATAGAAATAAACTGATAGAGGATCGCCAAAAAAATAAAATAGCATACACTTTTTCGATATGGGAATCATTCATTATCTAATGAATTCAACGGTTCCAAAATAAATGAAAGAGATGGGTGGAATTCCAACCGGATCTTGGTCTCAAATCAAAAGGGGATATGGCGAAATTGGTAGACGCTACGGACTTGATTGTATTGAGCCTTGGTATGGAAACCTACTAAGTGGTAACTTCCAAATTCAGAGAAACCCTGGAATTAAAAATGGGCAATCCTGAGCCAAATCTTTATTTTGAGAAAACAAGGGTTTATAAAACTAGAATAAAAAAAAGGATAGGTGCAGAGACTCAATGGAAGCTGTTCTAACGAATGGAGTTGACTACGTTGTGTTGGTAGCTGGAATTCCTCTATCGAAATTACAGAAAGGACGGCCCTATATATCTAATACGTACGTATACATACTAACATATCAAACGATTAATCACGACCCGAATCTGTCGAATATATATATATATGAAAGAAAAAATTCAGAGTTATTGTGAATCCATTCCAATCGAAGTTGAAGGAAGAATCGAATATTCAGTGATCAAATCATTCATTCCAGAGTTTGATAGATCTTTTGAAAAACTGATTAATCGGACGAGAATAAAGAGAGAGTCCCGTTCTACATGTCAATATCGACAACAATGAAATTTATAGTAAGAGGAAAATCCGTCGACTTTAGAAATCGTGAGGGTTCAAGTCCCTCTATCCCCAACAAAAAGTCCATTTTACTTCCTAACTATTTATCCTCTTTTTTTCATCAGTGGTTCAAACAAAATTCACTATCTTTCTTTCTCATTCACTCTACTCTTTCACAAATGGATCCGAAGAGTTTGGATCTTATCCCAATTTGGATAGATACGATACCTGTACAAATGAACATATATGGGCAAGGAATCTCTATTATTGAATCATTCACAGTCCATATCATTATCCTTACATTTATTAGATAAAATTTTTGAATACTTTACTTTATTTACTTTATTTAGATTTAGTCCCTTTAATTGGCATAGATACAAGTACTCTACTAGGATGATGCACGGGAAATGGTCGGGATAGCTCAGTTGGTAGAGCAGAGGACTGAAAATCCTCGTGTCACCAGTTCAAATCTGGTTCCTGACACATGAATAATATATCGGATAGATATTCATACAAATTAATCGAGACAGATCAGGATATATATTCGTTAATAGTCAAGAGCATGATACATACTTATTCATCTAGCGTATAGATATATACCTCCATTTTTAGAGATGGGTAAAAAATATATGTATGGTTATGGTAAAGAACTAAAGGGGGATTATGTTCCCTTTTTTTTTGTTTCTTTTTTCTTTCTTGTTTGTTCATATTGTGCTTTCTCTCACTCAAAAAGAGTGTTAAGTCTTCATATATATATCAA